TTTTTTGCCACATCCATTATTTGGTATTGTGGGGGACTTTATAAAGTCCTTATAAAGTCCTTGTTCACTGGAAGGTCAGAACGAGGAAATAAGTGGATCAAAATTTCTCATCGCGGTTAGGTTATTCAATATATAAGAATTTCTATTTTTGAATCGAGGGTTCAAAATGTAAGATTTCTCTGATCTTATCCATTTTTTTTTCGAATAAATACTGAATTTCGCGGAATATGAAATATTTCATCGAAAACTTACAGCAGCTTGCCAAACAAAGGCTAAGAGAAAAAAGAATAAAGGTATGACAGGCATAATGTCTACGATTGGATTGAAAAAGGCATAAGCCTCAGGCAATTTGGCAAAGAAAAAACTATTCAAATCAAAGGTAAAATTAAAACAGATAGAGATGAAACTAAAGATATTAAGCATAACAAACATTTCGTTCTTGTAGATTAGAAAATTGGATTTTGATTGAGTTATTTTTATGAAGGAAAACTGTAAAAAAAAAAGGCAGGTAAAAAAGTCCTTCCTTTTCTTCGAACTCTCCCCAATCCAAAATCCTTCCTTTCATTCTCAAACGAGAATACAAGGAATTATAGTTTCATACAATATCTTAATTGAATTCTATGTAATGATCAATAATTTTTTTTCATATTTCTATGTGTTGAATCCTAGCAACAAAATATTTCATATTTTGGTTTGTATTGACGAATAACCAATACTAATATTAGTGTTTATTAGTGTCGAATATAAATCGAAATGGGGCGTGGCCAAGCGGTAAGGCAATGGGTTTTGGTCCCGTTACTCGGAGGTTCGAATCCTTCCGTCCCAGATTGTCTCTATCAGAAACAAAAGATTCTTCTCTTTAACAACTTTCTGTTTAATGTTGGATACAATGTGATCCAATCCTTTGTTTTTGATTCTAGGAATAATTCGGAGAATTCTATCTTTTCTTTCATAAGAAAACCTATGTTCCATATTCATGAAATGTGAATTCTCACGCGATGCGTTCGTAATCGAAATGTGAAAGAAAGGGCTCTTTATTCCTTTCCCCAAAGAAAGTCTAAAGAAAATAAAGGGCGTATCTCAATTCCACATAAAATGTGGAAACTAAAGAGTACGTAGTTTTTGATACTAATTTTATCGTTCGTCTTAAAACTTCTAAAGCCGAGAAAGAACAAATAGGAAAAACAAATTGATCCAGATCTTATTTATTTTTTACTTCATATAATATAAAATAAACCTTGATACTCGAAGAAGTATGGGAAATCGATATTATATAGAAACTTCCGACCTTTTTGAGTCATCAGAATAGCTTATATTTGGTTAATAACTTATTTTGTTACGTGATTGGAAATCCACGTTCTTTTGAGATTTAGAATTTATTTGTTCGGGAAAAGGGGTCCTTTCCTAATTGCCCATCTCAAATAATCTGTTGAAAATGGAAATCAAATAATATTTAAGTAAACTCGTTTATTTGTCCTTTTTAGAAATCTGTTTCATTCATATGTATGATAGAATAGGGGGTTAGGTTAAATAAATGAACCCCTTTCTCTCTACGTATAAATATTTATATAAATATTTATACGTAGAGAGAAAGATAGAAAGTATAGATTATTATCTATCGGTTGAGCCAATAACTATTCATGATTCCATATTGAATCAATTACATACTGGTTCAAAATTTAATTCTAAATTAGAGGAATGTTATGGTAAAACTTCGTTTGAAACGATGTGGTAGAAAGCAACGTGCGACTTGAAGGACATGATCCACTGTGGATTTTTACGTCCACCATTTTCTATAGGAATGAAGATGCTCTTGACTCGACATAGTTTGTTCTGTTCCTGCTAAGAACCTAATTTGTATTGGGTTGGTAAATAAAAATAGTACATGATGGAGCTCGAGTAAAAAATCTTTATTCATTTATCGGGGGGCAAAATCTAGGGTTAGTAACAATGAATAAGTGAGACTAACTTTGTAAGTATATCCTCAATATCAATATATAAATTGAAAGGTTCAAATTAGAACAAGTTTGAATTCAAAATAAAGTCAAATTTGTCGGAATTTGGAAAACTTTTTCGATGTAAAGTGTATTACAAAGGAATCAATCCTTCATATTTCTTTTCCATAGAAATAAATAACAAAAGGTATGTTGCTGCCATTTTGAAAGAAGTAAGAATCACCGAAGTAATGTCTAAACCCAAGGATTTCACAAAACAAAGAGACAGGATTCCGGAACAAGGAAACGCAATTTTCATCAATTGTCTCAATAATTTTATTAGAATGAGGAAAAAAATAGATTCGAGATGATATAAACAAAAGAGGTTAGAGACGACTCAATAAATTTCTGAGGATTTCACTTTGAATTCTTTACGAATTATCCAACTTGAGTTATGAGTACAAATGATATTTCTTTTTTTTTTTCTGTAAGTGTAGTGAAGAACAAAAAAATAACTAAAATCATAGTCTAATTCATGCTCTTATGTATCCATTTGCTATTATACACAGAAATTAGAATCATTTTTTCTCGAGCCGTATGAGGAGAAAACCTCCTATACGTTTCTAGGGGGGGCATTATTTATTTATATCTATCCCAATGAGCGATCTATCGAATCGTTGCAATTGATGTTCGATCCCGAAGAGAAGGAAGAGATCTTCGAAAAGTAGGTTTTTACGATCCGATACAGAATCAAACTTATTTAAATGTTCCCGCTATTCTATACTTCCTTGAAAAAGGCGCTCAACCTACAGGAACTGTTCATGATATTTTAAGGAAGGCAGAATTATTTCAAGAAAGAACTTCGAGTTAATTAAAGGAAAAAACAAAATGAATGAATAAAAAAGGGGGGTTAACTAGTATCTATTTTTTTGTAATTATTTACCCACAAGTTGCCCTTTTCTTGTTCTATTCATACTTCATCTTGAATATCTTCATTTTTTTTTTCTTTTTGTAGGGGAATCCGCCAACAAATAAGTAGTAAATCTTGTTTATTGGGCCTCTATTGATTGAATAAATCCGATATTTTTTCTCCACCTCACCTCGTCTTTATTTTTCATCTAAATTTCTTTTTTATGTTGTGCCAATCCAACACAAGTCTTTATTTGATTTCCTTATTAATTTGTTTTCTCAACATTCCATTTATATTGACAATGGTGTATCGAAGAAATATAATTTGATCGATCGTAGATAAATGGATCCGTTTACCCCGATCCCTATTGCTTTTTTCTTCACTTTAGTCAAGGGGTTTTTGTCGGATTTATTTTTATACAAGACGCGTTTTCTTAACGAAAAAAGCGGCCTGTCAATTTTGATATTTCTATTCCGTTGTTTTTTAAATTGACCTTCAAATATTTATTTTCGATTTCTTGTTAGTTCAATGTTTTGATGGAGTGGTGTAGTGCAATTCAATTGATTTTTTTTGATCATCTCTACATATCATATTTATTTGGGTTGCTAACTCAACGGTAGAGTACTCGGCTTTTAAGTGCGACTATGATCTTTTACACATTTTTGGATGAAGCAACGAATTCGTCCAGACTATTGGTAGAGTCTATAAGACCGCGACTGATCCTGAAAGGTGATGAATGGAAAAAACAGCATGTCGTAATAATAAGAAAAAAATCGAATTTTTTATTTCGTATATTCTTCTTTTTTAGTAGTAGAATTTAGATAGAATTTGGAGTTTATCCTTATCGGATCATTACAAAATTTTGTTTTGATTTGTGTGGAAGAGGACAAAAGAAATTAACATACATTTATAGTTGGGTCTAGTGAATAAATGGATAGAACCTCTTGGTTCCAATTCTGGTAAAAAAAAGCAACGAGCTAATATTCTTAATTTGAATAATTACCCGATCTAATTAGATGTTAAAAATAAATTAGTGCCTGGTGGGGGAAGGGGTTCTCTTGTGAGTGGACCGTCGATTCTTTTTCTTTAAAAAAAGATCCTAACTATTCCATATTATCGATTGGAGACAGATGTGTAGAAGAAACAGTATACTGATAAAAAAATTTGTTCCAAAATCAAAAGAGCGATTAGGTTGCAAAAATAAAGGATTTTGGACCCTCTTGTAATTATAACGAAGATAAACCACTCGGTTGGATAGAAGAAGAGAGGAAAAAGATCTGTTGAGTGGACTCCTCGTTTCCGGGGGTATATATTTTTTTCTTACTATATACATAATAGATACCCTGTTTTGACCATATTGCACTATGTATTATTTGATAACCTAAGAAATCTTCCTGCTTATAGTTCAAGTAGAAATGTAACTAAATGGAAAAATTACAAGGATATTTAGAAAAGGGTAGATCTAGGCAACAACCCCTCCTATATCCGCTTCTCTTTCAGGAGTATATTTATGCACTTGCTCATGATCGTGGTTTAAAAGGTTCCCTTTTTTACGAACCTACGGAAGTTTTTGGTTATGACAGCAAATCCAGTTTAGCGCTTGTGAAACGTTTAATTATTCGAATCTATCAACAGAATTTTTTTCTTTTCGTGGTTAATGATTCTAACAAAAATCGATTCGTTAGTCACCACCACAACAATTTTTGTTATTCCCATTTTTATTCTCAAGTGATATCAGAAGGTTTTGCAATTCTTGTAGAAATTCCATTCTCGCTGCGATTAGTATCTTATTTCGAAAAAAAAGAAATACCAAAATCTCATAATTTACGCTCTATTCATTCCATTTTTCCTTTTTTAGAGGACAAATTATTACATTCAAATTATGTATCAGATATATTAATACCCCATCCCATCCATATGGAAATCTTGGTTCAAATCCTTCAATGCTGGATTCAAGATGTTCCCCTTTTGCATTTCTTGCGATTCTTTCTTCATAAATATCATAATTGGAATAGTTTTCTCATTACTCCAAAGAAATCTATTTATGTTTTTTCAAAAGAAAATAAAAGACTATTTCGGTTCCTATACAATTCTTATGTATCTGAATGTGAATTTTTATTAGTTTTTCTTCGTAAACAATCTTCTTATTTACCATT